GAATGGCCCCGGCCTGGCTAGGTACTGGCCGGGGGAGCAAAAAAACCTTTCGGACGAAATAGAAATAAAAGAGGGATCCTTTCTATTGCTATCGGAGATATTTCTTTCGAATCGTTATATAAAATATAAACGGGATTTCTGATACAATTCGTATATACCTATAGAATAAAGAAATTAGAATAAAGAAATAGAAAATAAAGAAATAGAAAGGAATACTTTTATCAATTTTGATTTGATACGTTACATATGAATTCGCCTTTTGCAATTGGGAGAGATGGCTGAGTGGACTAAAGCGTCGGATTGCTAATCCGTTGTACGAGTTATTTGTACCGAGGGTTCGAATCCCTCTCTCTCCGCTCCCTCTGCTCGCTTGAGATTTCTTTTTCTAATTTTAACCTGTGTGTGTTTTTTTTTTTATCATAGATAAATGTATGGAATACAGAAAATCATAAAAAAATTCAGAAACTAAGCAAAGAAAAATGAAAAAAAAAAAACCTCTTATTTTTTTTTTTTATTCTTCTTCTTCACGTCCAGGATTACGTCCTGGGTCATTAGATAGGAATCCGAAGATGAAGAGAGAAACAAAGAATATCACTACTGTGTAAACGAAGAGTTTGAGAGTAAGCATTACACAATCTCCAAGATCATTTTGGGGAGAAAAGGGGAATAGATTATCCATTTTTGTACCACATATCCTATTTGGAAACCAAGAAATGAAGTGGTTTCTAGACAAGAAAGGAATCTGATTCCTTTGTTATTGTTACAAATACAAAAATTTTCTCGTCATACCCACAATTAGGTATTGTGGGGAACCGGAATACCGTCTTTGTTTGATGAAGGGTAAAAATGAGGAAATGAGATGATACAGATTCGTCGCGGTTATTCAAGAATTTCCATGTTTGAATCTAGGGTTCGTAATGTGAGACTTATTCCATATTATCAATTGATTGATAGAATCTTTTTTTTTTTGTTTTTATCGAATAGATCATGAATGTTTCTAGGGCAGTATTAAAGATCTCATCGAAAACTTACAGCAGCTTGCCAAACAAGGGCTAAGAGAAGAAAGAGCACAGGTATGACTGGCATAACATCTACGATTGGATTAAAAAAAGCATAAGCCTCGGGCAATTTGGCGAAGAAAAAACTACTCGAATGAAGGGCATAATTAAGACAGATACAGATTAAACTAAAGATATTAGGCATAACAAACATTTCGTTATTGAAAATAATTTCATTTTATTGAGTTATTGATATAAGGGGAAAATGAAGAAGGTAGACCAACCCCCCCCCCTTTTTTTTTTTGAACTTTCCTAATCAAAATCAAAGATCCTTCAATTGTCAGATTAGAATAGAAGGAATTATACTTTCCTACAATATCTTAATTGAATTATACGTAATGATCAATGAATTTGTTTTGATTCCACATCTACACGTGCAGAATCCCAGGAACAGCCTATTCCATGGTTATCTGGATTGGAATTGACGAACAAACAACACTAATATTAGTGTTTATTAATGTCGAATCAAAATCTAAATGGGGCGTGGCCAAGCGGTAAGGCAACAGGTTTTGGTCCTGTTACTCGGAGGTTCGAATCCTTCCGTCCCAGGCTAATTCTATCAGAACAAAGATTGTTCTCTTTAAAAATATTTTGTTTAAGAGTTTCATGTTGGATACAACGTGATCCAATCTAAATTTTGGATTTCTAATGGAAATAGAAAAAAAAAAAAAAGATTTTTTTTGGTCTAGGTAGGATGGGAACATGAAGCAATAGTTCAATTCCAAAATTGGGCCATTCAAGGTATGCCCGCCCTGCTCATATTGCAGTTTATTAGTTACTTAGAGAAACTTTCATCCCCAGATCAATGAAATTTGGATGCCTACATGATGCATTCTGGGTTGAAAGAAGGAGGGAGTTCTTGGTACTAATTCTATCACTGGGATTAAAACTCCTAAGACTGGTGCAAAAATAGTAACAACGAATTGCTCTAGACCTATTTGGCTTTGTACCTATGCTATCTTATATAGTATCCTGTATTGTAAGAGGATCCTTTTGTTGATTGGGTATAATTCATGATCCCCATCGAATTTCATTCGTATGGAAGATCTCAATTTCAATATCCGTGTTTGCCTGGATCTCATCAACAAACAATAAAGTTCAATACAGAACAGACGTATTTTCTTTGGACCCAATTGTTTTTATTTTGCATTTTGCTCCAATGAATAATTGGAAATCAATGTATCGATTGTAGACGAGAGTCATACATTTCATTCACTCTCTTTTTTGGAATTTATGGAAGGATTTCTGAAGCAAATCAAAACATGTAGAAACTTAACCATGCCTATTGTATTGTTATTATTCCATTTCAGTTAGAATAGCGGTTCGGGTTCGGTGAAAAATCTCTGTCATGCCTTAGATATCCACAATATCCACGACTTCCCCTGGTGACATCCGTTCGGTCTATTCGGTGTATCTGATAGATACGGGCAGATCATACTACTTCAATTAGGATTTTTTCAATCAGATGTCAGATGAAAGAATAAAGACCTTCATCTTACCTTGGGTGTGTCCTTTTCTATATGAAAACAAATGAATTTCTCGATCCATCTATCTGGTCTATCTGGTTTAAACCATTGATGATTCAATGGGAAAAGAAACATAGATTTATCTTATGAGAATCCAATCAATTCTCGTCTCTTTAATCAGTGAGAGATATCTACTCAAAATTTTTTGCTAAGCGACTTCTTTTACGGGGAAACTCATTTCCAGTAATGATTCGAAGTAGGAGATTCTTTTGTTTATGTGAAACCATTTATATTATAATGAATCCTTATGAAGCCTTGGTACTCGCAGAAGTTTGAGATCTATTCTATCGAGTCGCTTCCCGCCTTTTCGGGTCATTGGAATAGCCTTTTTTGGTTAATGATTCATTCTGTTCCGGTATTGGGAATCTAATCAAAGACCCTTCTTTAGTTTAGTTTAGTTGTTCGAAAAAGAATTGGACCCTTCATTGGATATTGGATTCTTCATTCATGACTGATCGTCCCGAACAATCATCTTTTGAAGATGTAAAGAAGTGTTAAAACACTCGTTTATTCGTGTTTCTTATTTTCTTATAAATATAAATAGAAATGTGTTTCATTCCCTATCCTTTCATAATAATAAAAAAAAAAATATGGAATACTATGTACTGATTGAACCAATGACTATTCATGATTCTATATTGAATCAATTCCATACCGGTTCCGAATTAGAAGAATGTTATGGTAAAACTTCGTTTGAAACGATGTGGTAGAAAGCAACGTGCGACTTGAACGACATGATCGGATGTGGACTCTTACATCCACCATTTTCTATATGAATGAAGATGCTCTTGGCTCGACATATTTTGTTCTGTTCCACGAAGACCCCAATTTCTATTGTTTTGGGTTATAAATAGTACATGATGGAGCTCGAGCAGAAAGTATTGATTCATTTATCAGGGGGCAGGATCTAGGGTTAGTGTCAATCAATAAGTTGGAACGACTTCGTAAGTATATCTTCGATATAGAAAGATGGAAAGGGTCCATTTCGAACAAGTTTCAAATCGAAAAGTTAAATTTCGAATTTGTCGCAATTAGTAAAACTATTTCGATCAAAAGTGTATCACAGGGGAATCAATCGTTCGTATGATTCTTCGACGTAAAGAAATACAAAAAGGTATGTTGCTACCATTTTGAAACGATTAAGGATCACCGAAGTAATGTCTAAACCCAATGATTCAAAGCAAAGATAAGGGATCCCAGAACAAGGAAACACCATTTTCAATTGTCTCAACAACTGGATCAGAATGAGGAATCAAAATGGATTCTAGATGAGACAAACAAAAGAGGTTAGAGACGGCTCAATAAATGTCTAAGGATTTCCCTTTGAGTTCTTTAAGAATTACCCAACTTGAGTGATGAGTACGAATGATATTTCTTTTTTTTTAGCAAGGAAGTACGAAAAAAGACGACTCCAATCATAGATCTCATGGATCCATTTGGCATCTATCTATATACAGAACAAAAATTCGAATCATTCTTTCTCGAGCCGTACGAGGAGAAAACCTCCTATACGTTTCTGGGGGGGGTATTATTCATCTATCCCAATGAGCCATCTATCGAATCGTTGCAATTGATGTTAGATCCCGAAGAGAAGGAAGAGATCTTTGTAAAGTGGGTTTTTACGATCCGATAAAGAATCAAACTTATTCAAATGTTCCTGCTATTCTATATTTCCTTGAAAAGGGAGCTCAACCTACAGGAACTGTTCATGATATTTCAAAGAAGGCGGAGGTATTTAAGGAACTTCGAGTTAATCAAACAAAATAAAATGAATGAAATCAAAAGGGCGACCAGTATCTACCTTTGTGTAATTCTTTCTCCAACATTCCCTTTTTTCTTGCTCCCTATTCACTATTGCTCCCATATGGTCTCATATAACGATAAAGAATCTCTTGATATGAGATATGAGACGTATAGAAAAAGGATCGAGTGAATAGATTGAATAGATGAAATAACTGGATCTATGAAATTATGGGATTACCATCAATCAGGTGGTTTTCGTTGGGACTGAACCAACAAACAAAAACAAGGGGTTAATCTTGCTTATTGCACCTCTAGTGAATAAACCCGAGATCTTTTTTCCTTCTTCTTTCTTATTTATTTTATTGCTCCATCCACACTTCATTTCTTATCTATGTAGTGCCAATCCAACACAACGCCTTATTTTTCTTTTTTATTATTATTTGTTTTTCTAGCATTCAATTCATATTGACAATAGTTTATCGATCAAATATAATTTGATCGTAGATAAATGGATCTATTTATCTTGGTCCCATAAGTACTTCACATAAACGATCGGTTGGCCGGACCCACTGTGACACAAGAAGTATCTTCTTAATTAATAAAAAATGGATAAAAGGTTAATGTGGTTTATCCATTTTTATATCTATCTATACTTGTCTGGGAATCCACTGTATTTTAATCAGATCTGATCTGTTCAGTTTAATGTTCATAATCGATCATCAGATCTTTCTTTTACACTTGCTGCTAGTTCCATGTTTTGACTGGGTGGAGCAATCCAATCTTTTTATTGTTTTATTCCGATCGTATCTACACATGTATCCGGGTTGCTAACTCAACGGTAGAGTACTCGGCTTTTAAGTGCGGCTATGATCTTTTACACATTTGGATGAAACAACGGATTCGTCCATACCATTGGTAGAGTTTGTAAGACCACGACTGATCCTGAAAGGGAATGAATGGAAAAAACAGCATGTCGTATCAATGGATAACTCTGAGAATATCTCATCCTTACTGGATCAGTACAAAATGTTGTTTTGATTCTTTGAACGGAACAAAATTCATTCAAAGTTGGGTCGAGTGAATAAATGGATAGAGCCATATGGCTCCAATTATAGGGAAACTCAAAGCAACGAGCTTCTGTTCGATTCTTAATTTGAATGATTACCCGATCTAATTAGACGTTAAAAATATATTAGTACCGGATGCGGGAAAGGATTCTCCTGTGAATGGATCATCGATCCCTTTTTTAATGAATCCTAACTATTGACTATGAACTATTAGTTACTGGATTGGAGACGAATGTGTAGAAGAAACGGTGTACTGATAAAAAAAAAATGCATTCCAAAGTCAGAAGAGCGATCGGGTTGCAAAAATAAAGGATTTTTAACCATCTTTTGTAACTATACCAAACACGAACGAATTGGATGGAAAAAGGGAGGATCCGTTGATTAGTCTCCCCGTCTCCGGGGCATTCATTTTTACTATAAGACTTTTATTTTACTTTGTTCCGACCCATATCGCACTATGTATCATTTGATAACCCAAGAAATCTCCCCAGCCTGTGATTCAAGTAGAATTTCAAATGGAGGAATTACAAGGATATTTAGGAATAGATAGATCTTGTCAACAACGTTTCCTATATCCGCTTCTGTTTCAGGAGTCTATCTACGCACTTGCTCATGATCATGGTTTAAATGGATCAATTCTTTACGAACCCATAGAAAATTTAGGTTATGACAATAAACCCAGTTTACTAATTGTGAAACGTTTAATTATTCGAATGCATCAACAGAATCTTTTTTTTATTCTTGTTAATGGTTCTAACCAAAATCGATTCGTTGGGCACAACAGGAGTTTTTATTCTCAAATGATATCCGAGGGTTTTGCAGGAATTGTGGAAATTCCACTCTCGATGAGATTAGCATCTTCCCTAGAACAAATAGCTAAATCTCATAATTTACGATCTATTCATTCAATATTTCCATTTTTAGAGGACAAATTCTCACATTTAAATCATGTGTCAGATATACTAATACCCCACCCCGTACATCTGGAAATTTTGGTTCAAACTCTTCGCCGCTGGATACAAGACGCTCCTTCTTTGCATTTATTGCGATTCTTTCTCCACGGGCATCCTAATTGGAATAGTCTCATTACTCCAAAAAAATCCATTTCTCTTTTTTCAAAAGAGAATCCAAGATTTTTCTTGTTCCTATATAATTCTTATGTATATGAATACGAATCCATCTTAGTTTTCCTCCATAAACAATCTTCTCATTTACGATCAATCTCTTCTGGAGCCTTTCTTGAGCGAACAAATTTCTATGGAAAAACAGAGCATCTTCTAGTAGTGCTTCGTAATGATTTTCAAAAGACCTTATGGTTATGGTTGTGCAAAGATCCTTTCATGCATTATGCCAGGTATCAAGGAAAAGCCATTATGGCTTCAAAAGGTACTCATCTTCTGATGAAGAAATGGAAATATCACCTTGTCAATTTCTGGCAATTGCATTTTTACTTGTGGTCTCAATCGGGCAGGATCCGTATAAATGAATTATCCAATCATTTCTTCTATTTTCCGGGCTATCTTTCAGGCATACGACTAAACCCTTCGGTAGTAAGGGGTCAAATGATAGAGAATTCATTTATGATAGATACTGGTATTAAGAAATTCGATATGATAGTCCCAATTATTCCTTTGATTGGATCATTGGTTAAAGCAAAATTCTGTAACATATTCGGGTATCCCATTAGTAAGTCGGTTCGGGCTGATTCGTCAAATTCTGATATTATCAATCGATTTGGGCGGATATGCAGAAATCTTTCTCATTATCATAGTGGATCCTCAAAAAAACACAATTTGTATCGAATAAAGTATATACTTCGACTTTCGTGTGCTAAAACTTTGGCTCGTAAACATAAAAGTACGGTACGCACAATTTTGAAAAGATTAGGTTCAGAACTATTGGAAGAGTTCCTTACGGAAAAAGAAGAAATTCTTTCTTTGATCTCCCCAAGAGCCTCTTCCCCTCCCCATAGGGAAGAAGGGATTTGGTATTTGGATATTATCCATATCCATGGCATGTCCAATCATTCATGATTGGACATGGGACCATTAAATAGAAATGATCCATAACTGCTGAAGAGATTCAATAATAAAAGAAAAAGAAACA